CCTTATTCCAAGAGTTCTATCTTTCTTTGATATGGATTCCCTATTCCTAATTTCTGTGGAACAGAAAATACGAGTGGACAAGGAATGAAAATGCCCCTATCATTCTAGGATATATCAATGGGATAAAAATCCCCCAAGAAAACCCATACCTTTTGTCTCTTTACTTAGGTGACAGGGGACAAAATTGTTCGAACCCTTGTTATTTTAGTTAGGTTTAAGTCTGACGAGAATAATATTCTACAACTAACAATTCATTTATTTTCAAGCCAATCCATTTACTATCTATTATGTGATTGACCAATCCTTTATATTGGAATGGCTGAAGAGTCAAATGTTTTGGCAATTCCTCCTGGGGGAATGAATCAAGAGAATTTTGAATCATAACTCTAGATTTTTGTTCATCCTTCGCTGTAATAATATCTCGGGGTTTGCAGCGATAACTTGGTATATCTACTATACGATCATTAACTAAAATATGTCTATGGTTAACTAATTGGCGGGCTCGAGGAATAGTTGACGCCATACCTAATCGAAAAAGGATGTTATCCAAACGCATTTCAAGTAATTGTAGTAAAACCTGACCTGTTGACCCTTTGGCTTTTGCGGCGATACGAACGTATTTTAGCAATTGTCGTTCTGTAAGACCATAATGAAAACGCAATTTTTGTTTTTCTTCTAAACGAATACGATATTGAGATTTTTTACCGGCGCGCGATTGATTTCTAAGATCGCTCCCGGCTCTAGGCCTTTTACTAGTTAGTCCCGGTAAAGCCCCCAGACGGCGTATTTTTTTGAAACGAGGCCCTCGGTAACGTGACATAAAGACTCCTTATTTTCTTTATTTTATTGAAATTTCATAAACCTAAATTAAAACTGAACTAAAGGATAAATATGATAAATGAGGCAAAATCTACTGAAGTATTATACTACAAAAAATACTGATATACTACAAATGAGATGGATTCTATCAATATCCGGACCTTATTGTATATACACAAAGAATGTATTATAGAAAAAAAAAAGCCAGCTATCGGAATCGAACCGATGACCATCGCATTACAAATGCGATGCTCTAACCTCTGAGCTAAGCGGGCTCACATAACAGAAATTGTACATGCACAGGAATTTAGTAAACTACTGGAACCTTAGCTATTCACTTTTCATTTGTAGTAATTAATAATTAAATTAAATGAATATAGAAAAATGAACTGAATATAAAAAAAAAAAAGAAAAGAATTGACCGTTCGAGTATTCAAAATTGCACAATAAAAATGATTCGAAGAAAAACATATAGAATAAATGTGGTATATATGCATCTATATTGAATTATTGAATTGCGGATACAGAAATGATAGAATGATTTCTGATTAGACCAAATTAGGGGTCCAAAATAGATATGAAAGAGGCTAGACAAGAAATCAAATAAAATATTAAAATAAGAGGAAACACTATTCTAGGAATATAGGAATCGGTATCTAATGACTTTAACAGTTTCAGTAGAATAGAAATGAAAGAAAAAAGGGAATGACATATTAACATAATAATAAGATCTGAATCTCAAAACACAAAACAAAAAGGGGATATGGCGAAATTGGTAGACGCTACGGACTTAATTGAATTGAGCCTTAGTATGGAAACTTACTAAGTGATAACTTTCAAATTCAGAGAAACCCCGGAAAAAAAAGGGGCAATCCTGAGCCAAATCCTATTTTTCGAAAACAAACAAAGGTTCATAAAGAAAGAATAAGAATACAAAAGGATAGGTGCAGAGACTCAATGGAAGTTGTTCTAACAAATAGAGTTGACTGCGTTGCATTAGTCAAGTACAAGTAAGGGAATCCTTCTGCTAAAGTTAAAATTCCAGAAAAAAAAGAAAAAAGTATAACCCTATATACATAATACATAGGCATACGTACTGAAATACTATCTCAAATGATTAATGACAACCGACCCAAATCTGTATTTTATTCTATTTATATGAAAAATGAAATAATTCAAATATCAAATAATAATAATAAAAAAAAAAAACATTGCTTTGATTTGAATCGATTCCAAGTTGACGAAAGGATCGAATATTCATTGATCAGATCATTCACCCCAGAATCTGCTGATTAATTGGACGAGAGTAAAGATAGAGTCCCATTCTACATGTCAATATCGACAACAAAGAAATTTATAGTAAAAGGAAAATCCGTCGACTTTATAAATCGTGAGGGTTCAAGTCCCTCTATCCCCAAAAAGGCGCTCACTCGACTCCCTAATTGTTTATCTTATTCTCTCTTTTCGTTAACGATTCAAAATTCGTTATCTTTCTCATTTATTCGAGTTTTTCACAAATGTATCCGGGCTGCATTTTTTCTTTTCATTTCTTTTCACAAGTTTTGTGATAGATAGGATAGACATCCAAACGAACTTCTTTGAGTAAAACAAGGAATCCCTTTTAAAATTGGAATGATTAACAATGATAAGACTTTAGAATAGCTTTAGAATATCTTTAGAA